CCGCCTTCTTCATCATGTTGTTCTATCCTTCAGGGATGTTCGGAAGGTGTCCGGGCCTCCTAAAAAATCTTTCCGACAAGAATGCTGCTTGAACATTGTAAGACATTGAACCGTCTCGCTCTTGTGAACACTGATCATAAGTGGCAAAAGCCGCCGGAATCCTCATTTTTTGTCCATAAGCTCTCCTCGCTACTGTAAGAATTTCAAATGTCTTTTTATACACTGGCGCAGATGATTGCCCCTAAGGCACCGATGGACCAACGCCTTCGTCTATCACCCGAATTTCTTGATTAACGATCCTTGCAGCTGAATTAATCCCCCATGTGTTGGGACCTGAACCGTGGTGGTGCTCTTCTACAGCTTCTTCTACATAGGCTCCTCCACTTCTGGAATTGATAAAGGAAACCCAAACAAGATCGGAAGAACTGATCGCTTTCTACAATAAAAAAATAGTTATATACTAGCCATGTTTTCTTTCTGTGAGAATGCCGTAGGACTCCAGGAATTTTTGAAGCTGAACATGCTCAAAAGATGATGCCTAAAGCATTTCGCTTTGATCATTCGACTGTCCGCCGAGTGAAACGGTTCCTCGCTAAAGAAAACCAAAGTTCCACTCCAACCAAAGAAAGAGATAGATCACATCTTGGCCAAATGCCCTTTCTATGAAGAAAGGGTACCATACCAATATGGAAATCCATTTTAGAAAGATCTAGAGCGGAAGATCGACCTCTTTTTGAGAAGAAAGTTTAGGGTTAGCCTCGCCCACTTTAAAGACTAGGTACCCGTAGACTAGTGTAGCCTACTCATTGTCAGAGCAAGCCTTCCCTATGCAATGGTGCTTTCTAGTTCGTATCTGCACCTACATTTACATTAGTTTCAAAATGACCCCTATTCTTTATCATGGTAATCAATAACCATATCATACCGAGCCTGCTAAGCGGGAAAAGGGGGCGAAAGAAAACTCAGGAATGAACCAAGAAGGGCATATCTTCCTGAAAAAAAATGCTACTCTGAATGTTGATCTTCTGACCACGAAACTGAGCAATAAGTCCATCCGATAGTGGGTGGTGTATTTGGAGATCCAAAAGTTCTGTTTTTATGGGCAGAGGTATAGCTAAAAAGTATAAGTCTTTCGCTGTGACTAAGGATAGACAGGACTCTCGGTTCGTCTGAGCCTGAGTCGAAGACTTCGGATCCTGCATCTGCTTCAGTTAATTAGGTTAAAATGTGCCTTAAATGGTGTTTTGATCCTAATCCTAGCTATTCATCATCCGAAGTTGAGGCATTCAACAACTTTCTGAGACACCATTCTTTCCATAGGCAAGGGCCAGCCCGAAGATCAACGGGGTCTTTCTACAAACTCAGTTTCTACCCAACTTTTTCCGAGAGAACCGACTACGGGGGGGTGTGCTGATAAACTCAAACTCGTCTCCGCTCATTTCATTTTACCTAGAAATTGAAATAAATTTGTGTACCTTACCCACATCATCTGAGATGAAGTAATTTCCTACTTTAGATTCAGATGCCTATGTTGCTGCTGATGTGGAGAAATTGGTACCAGCCTACTCGTGATGTTCCTTGCCTGGTTCGCTATAGGAAGTGCTTTTTTCAGCAAAAGGGGAGGGGAGGGAATTCGATGAATCTGAAGCAGCTGGGGCGTTAAGCGTTCATCCATTGATTCTATTTTGACCATCTAAAAAAATAAGAAAACTAAGGAAGCCCGAGCTAGATTATTAATCATCTCAGTTGGAATTTCCATCAAGATGATGTCTATATGCTGACCTTTTCTCGCTGACGCGTATAAATTTGTAAAGGTAAAGACTACTGACTGCTCAAGCTAGAGAAGCTGTAGGACTGGAATTTCTCTTTTGCAGCCTATACCTCCCTTGCCTGAAAGCTTAGCTTCTTCTTGATTTGATAGGCTTCCCTCTAAGGCCCCTCCCTTTTCCCCTTTTATAATGGGGGGGCTCAGGCCCCGACCTACTGCCCTACACAATACCGACATCAGCCGTCTCAAAGCTTCAGGCTTACCTGCAATCAACGATTAGTTGAAGTGAAAAGGCTTTGTCTCCCTCTTTACCGAAATAACCTGTTCGAAAAGAGCTTACCCAAACCGAACATTCTTCCCTTGTTTGCAGGGAGCTAGGACAAACTATTGAATCGGCCATAGTGGAGCGCTTCTTCAGTCATTTAATCACATGAAAATTCAGTTATATTTTGTTGCTTCCAAAGCTTCCCATTGGCGGACAGATAGACTACTTCCGTCAATCACACCATAGGCAAAGGATAAGTCCGATCTCAAAGAAAAACAAAAAAGAGGTAACCCGGGCTTTTTCCTCTTTTCCTCTAAGTCGCCTTTCCTAACAGTGCTTGATCCCCCTAAGAAGTGGGCTATTCGTCCTCTCAAGCGCCAAGGTCTTTCCTTTATATACGAAAAAAATAAATTATCGATTAATAAACAAATAACAAAGTTTACACGACATAAAGATCAAAATAGATCTCTTCTCGAAAAGGTAAGCCTTCTAAGTTGGTTCATCCCCCTGCTATAGATTAGCGAACAGGCGAACCACGAGCCTGCACTTGATCTAAAGCAATGATCCGAGCTATCCCATAGATCTGGAGTGAAAAGAAAGAGTAGAGAGAAAGAAAACCGAAGCTATCTCCTATAACAACGAAAGTTGGAGTAGCAGGATTCGCATATATACCAGTGTATGTGAGAGCAAGATTGGATTCTTTCTTTATTGAATTATTCACACCTATAAAAGGGCTACTGGCCAGCTATACCAGGAGTCTTGGTATTCGGATAATTGATTTGGGTGATCCACGACTGCAGACAGGATCAAGTCAGAGACCTATTCCATATGAGCTAGGTAGCCAATGAAATGAGCTACCCATTGAGAGAGCTTAAACCGATGTCCCTTGCCAGCCTGTAGCTAAGAGTAGCTTCTCTACCGCACCTCCAAAAGCGGGTATAACCTTACTAAAAGCTGGGGCTTCAGCCGCTAGCAGCAACTTTTGTCCCGAAATACAATCTCAATTCCAATCTTTCTTTCGAAGCTCACCTTCCGGACACCAGTAAGGAAAGGTCAGTTCAGCGCGTAAAGCAAACCGAACCGAAAGAAGAAAGACTTTTTGGAAAGTTAGTCGCCTCTATCACATCACCAAAATCGCTTGCATTTACATCTGATGAAATAGCTCAAACTGCTGATTCTCGGGAAATGATTCTTTTCGGTTCCCAGTTCACGACTCTAGCTGGTAGCGCTTCCCTGCCCCTTTGTGGGGACAGGAATGAAAGACTCAAAGTAGAGGAAAGATGGAACTCAAACTCCAATATCTCTTATAGGGATAAAACATAAGTACATCCAATGTTCTCCGTTGGCGGCATGGCACCACTTGAAATTGCGTATAAGGAGACCACCATACCTACCTGTTCGAGAACAGCTTTTTCTAACGATTGGAATCGACGTGTGGCGGGAGGAGATTAAGAAGCAAAGGCAAAAACCTAATTTTGTGGTGCTGGAACTGATTGAACAAAGGGAGCTGCTCTGTCACTCTAGAGAACTAATCGAAGAGGGGGTTTGTTTGACTAAAGCTAAAGCCCTTTTTTACATCTTCGAACTTCAAGGTAGTCTCCGCCCGTGAAAAGCTTATTTTTAATTCAATCAAACTTCTTATGGGACTGGTAAGTCTCACATCGGTGCTCGTATCGGGTGCTATTCCGCTTACTCCACTTCTCCTCGCTCGGTTGCATGAAAGCTATGGCCAAGCCCCAAGTCGGGGACGGAGGGGATAACTTAGAAAAGCGCTTCTTTATCTTATCATTGACCTAAGCCTGGGCGTATGAGGCTTTCTAACTTTGTTTTTAGTAAGGAAACTCTGTTTCTTTCCGATTCTGTTAGTGATCCCGAATCGAGCTTGATACCTAGCGGGGATTATTGCGTTGGATTGATCAGTCGATAATCCCCTTATGACTTCAGGAAGAGACAAAAGGTCAATGTTTTATGTGAAAAAAAAAAATGGGTCTTTAAGATCTCTTAATCTGGCTGCTGGTGCAAGCTTCTAGCTTTCTAGATGGGACTTTCTAAATGAGTTGATTCTCCTGCAAATCCAGCCGAAATGCTTTCTTCAGCTTGTAGTAAATTAAAGCTCTTGATTTGCCTGTCCCTATCCCTCTATCTTCTTATTCATCCGACATCCTTTTCTTCTTAAGAAAAGATCGAAGCCGGTTTCAGTTGATTGGATACCCCCAGTCATTCTCTACCAATTCCTTTCAAAGCGGGGAATTCAATATCTTTCTTTAATCTTTCTTTATTGTCCTATTCGAGCAGATTATGCCATTCCTGTCTGTAATGTAAATGCATGCTTCTTTGATCGGCCCGTTCTTTCTGCCATAAGTACCTCTACTTCGGCTAGGCCTTTCTTCGAGGCTTGGGAAAATCACTTCACCGCTCGTGGTATTCAGACTCCGATCTCACTTCGGGTTTGCCACTATAAGGGCTAGCTGGCTTTCTTTCCTTGCTGCACTCACTCAACAAGGCAATAAAGCAAGGTTCAGAGCGAGAAGGCAGAGAGAATTAGTTTAAGTCTTAAAAGTACGCGGGAAGGAAGACTGTCTAGGTAGAGTACAGGGATTGAACTTTTTCTCGAAGGATGTGAGTAAGTCCAGTTATGTGATCCCGGTCAATCTCATACGGGATTTCAACTAGGCACTTTCACATGCGATTAACGGCTGTTGGATCGAATTCCCACTTTCCAGGGATCGAACTCTAACTCGATTGTTTGGCATTAAGCTCTGTCATTCGGCTTTGCCATCGAGTAAGCGCTTAAAGTCAGCGCTTTGCATTGAAATATCCGGTCTAAGCTAGGCTGCAAGATAGGCGTCAGAGTTCAAACCACTTATTTCTATTAAGAAGGTCAGGCATTGACTAATTAGTAAGTCAGCTCAAAGGAAGTAAAAGCTGAAGATAGTAAATACTTGCGTATAAGAAAGACAATCAAGAATGGCATGAAAAGGAAAGATTGAATAGCACTTGCAAGAGGAGTTATATCTATTGAGTAACAGTACTTCTCCGGTCTGGTCTAATCCAATCCACATCAAATGGTTTTGGTGATAGGTTTTATTCTGGGGTTTGTATCTACTCAAGGGCAAGTCTTATCTTCACTTCGCCATATCATGTACTACTATTATTCCCTATTACTATCACCATTATTACCGAATCGGTAAGCATTGCATCTGCTTATCCCAAGTTCCCTATCTATTGGAATGAACGCTACTATGGACTAGACGAGGCTGGAGTGACAATTTACGTGATAATGACTTTCTCGAGTAATAATGATGAGCAGTTATTATTGTTTGAGCGAGAAAAGGGAGGCCAAATGTGTGGGCAATTATTGTATAGAAGAGAGCGGGAAGCAAGTTAGCGAATAGCACCCACCCTCTTCCCTTATACAATAGTAGTAAACTCAACCGAGGTTGCAGATCGGAATTGGCTACATAATCCTGAAAGGAATCCCCACTCGACATGCGATTCGGCAAACAATGATGGTTGGCTCCGCGGCTTTGTTGTTGTTGACCGAGTTTCGTTTCCGTAAGGTCCAGCACGACTATGTAGTGGTAGAGTAGAAGCGTCAGCCTAGGGGGGATGGTTCATTAAAAGGCCAACCCAAGCTCTTTTCATTTACAACCCTTTTTACTTTTCAGATCTCTCCGTTTGCTCTTTCTGCTGCTTTCTCCCCGGTGAAAGATCAATCAATTGGCTCACTCGATCTGGAATGGAACCGGAGAATATGAAATGGGCTCTCGACCCAGGCCTTGCTTTGTTTACCTGTCTTATCGTATCAAATAAGGTTTCCCAGCCTAGCCTATCTCGGTGTCTGGTACCGAAAGAGAGAATCGGGCAGCTCTAAGGGCAGCTCAAAACCAGCCCAACCTCTTCATGGTCACATCCCCTTTTCTGACGCTTTTCGTCTTGTTGCATGTGCCTTACGGTATCCAGATCCAGTCCTCTCTGCTTCCTATGATTGAAGTGAAGATCCGCAATAGACTGTCTGCTTTCCTTGGTAAGAAAATCAATAAGGAATCTCTTTTTAATAGAACTGAGGACTAGAGGCCTCCCCAATTGAGAGGATAAAGTCTGTGATTCAAAAACCAAACCAGTTGTTAGAGCTGGGTCGGATAGGCAATCAACATGATTGGTCCCGTCCCAGTTTAAGTAGTTGGATGTGAGTGCATCGGATAAGCGAAAGCTAGCAGTAGATCGATAAAAGAAATCATACGGATTTCAACCTACAGATGAAGAATCAGCTTCATTGTTCCCACCATCTATATTATATCATCCAAGAAAGAATAAGAATATTATATAATAAGAGTAGGAATCAATCGTTCAGTGATCGCTACGCTTGATTGATTGGGGCTACTCACACTGTTTTGGCTAAAAACCCATTTCCTTGCTGTTCCTCACGGTTTACCTACTCCAAACACGAAAGTAAAGACCACAAAATCTGTCTACATAGCTCCCTTTGAAGGTGGAGCTTCGCGGGGATCGTACGTCAGCCAAGGCCTTAGACCGGAGTGCGCTCCTGCGGGTGCAGGTGAATCTCTCAGCTTCTGTTAGTTCTGTCCCTCCTCGGTGCCTCTTCCCTTTCCGGGTAAAAGATAGGGCTATTCAAAGCAATCTAACCAAGCCACCCAAGCCAAGGAAGGCTAGCTAGTCTAATGCTAGGGGATTCGATTCATCTCTATCAATGACTTAACCACCTTCCCAAATTCAACTCATTCAAGCATTCGTTTCGAGTCGCCAATAGGAAGTTTACTCCGGGAAGTCAGGAAGTAAGATAGCTGCTAAGACCGCTTCTTCCGCATCAACTGGTGATTCTTTCATTCCTAAAGAAAGTGGAATAAGTAAAGCTGGACCTTCTCCCTTCATCGAAACCAAAAGAGAGAAGCCACCCGCGGTACACCTACTATATGATCGTCGAATCGCTGCCTTGTTCACTGAAATGCGAGAATATCTTTTGAAGTTTAGAGCAAGCCCCTTCCCTATTGTTATAGCGTTCGTGCCTTCCCCCGTCAGTTCCTTCGATAGGCTTCCTCCTCTCCTACTGCCCTACTGCCTACTACAACTAAAGCAAAAGCACCAAGCCAAGACTTAGCCTAGCTACCACCGAAGCCATAGGCTACATTAACTTAACCATCCTACCATAGTCACAAGGGAAAGCGAACCACACTAATACAAATATTTTTTGAATGCTCCTTAGCCCATGGACTTAGAGAGAGAGAAGGAAATCAGGCCAAAGGGGGAGGGCAATGCACCTTCTCTGACCGGAATACAATCCAAAGACCACTTAGAATCATAGATCGAAATAATAATTTCTTACTTTAAGGAAGACGGGCATAGGGACTGGACTGATAGCGCGGGCTGGCCTACTCGATGGCTTGTATGAAAATTAGACGATTGAAATGACAGCTTGGACTGCTAATGGAAAGCATTCTCCTTACTTACACGATAACGGGAATGGGCCTTACCCTCGATCACCGACAGACGGAATGGATTACGAGAGGGCTTAGACCACTTGAAAGCTAGCACCGAATAAAGGGCATTGAGCGCCGATCAAGATCAATAAAGAAGGAAGGTCGTCGATCACCAACCGAAGCCGAAGGGAAGCTCGGAGAAAGGCGTGCCTCTTGCCTCTCTTCCTACTCCTACTGAAGGCAACTACATCTATCACAGCTCTTACCCTACCTCTTAGGACAGGACAACAAGGTCGAAGAACAACCACACCAGCTAGCAGCCGATAACCGATAGCAGCAAGAGAAGACAGACATTCCCTAAATTGAGAAAGAACCCAAGGACAACAACCAACCAAACCACAACAGCTGGCTTTTCTAGCTTCACAGCTGATCACTCACCAGATGCTTAGTCAGAGCCATTCTCCTTGTGCTTTGATAGACTACTCAGAGAGACTCTTTAGGAGAAAGATTCTCCGCTTCGGCTTGCCTCTGTAAGCTCTCTTTTGAGACCTTAGCGGACTACTTGTTTGAAGCTTTCAATATCTTGTTCTCAATGACCGGATCTCGCACTTCCTTCCCCACCCACCTACCCTCTTTACCAGGTTAGGTTGGTTTTTTGCCTTTTCATTCAATGAGACAAGTCCCTTCTTCGCATGCCTTGCGCGCTAGAATGGATCTTACGTCGAAGAGGTTACCGACAAAACTGCCAAGAGGTTAGGAACATTCTTCTTATAGGAATTGATAGACATTTTTTTGGATAGAAAGGGTGGATGCCTTTCTGTCTTGAAAGGGAGTTCACCGAGGATGAGAAAAAGGTAGCTCTTTTCTATCTTATTAGTAGCGGTCTTTGCTGCTTGACTTCTTGACTTAGAGTGCAGATGTGACGACTGCTCTCTCTTTCCGGTTTAGCCTACCATGGGACATGGGAAGGGACGAGAGAAAGCCTTCTTCTTAATAGGATTCTGCTTTCACTGTTCACTGTTCTCAAGGTATCTCCTGACTTGAGGGTGAGATCTCGAATGAGAATATTGCTTTCATTGAGAACCAGGAGAAGGTGACAGAGAAGCGTCCTATGTCTCCCGAGTGCAACCTGATGGCCCTCTTGGCTTATTGGCTAAGCCGATTTTTGATTATGTTCACTGCCCCACGGTAGTTTTCCCAGCCACTTACACACCTCCTATATTTAGTAAAACAAAGGGCAAACAAAGGTAACCCTAAGAGCCACCTGATGGCATTTTGCACTTATACTGTCGAGCTTAGAGGCGACGGATGACCTATTGATTAGGTTATTCCCTAGGAGCTTAGCTGACACAGCCTGAGGATTGGTATACCTCCCAACCCATCGGATCATTCACCTCTTTGACTGACTTTCAAAATTTGTCCGAAGGTTTTTCTTTCACACAGAAAGCCAAGTCAACTTCTCTCAACTGCAAGCGCGACCACTCAAAAACCCGATGATTGTTTGAGTTTGTGCTTCGTTATCCGAAGGGGAAACTCCCGGCCGTGCCTTAAGCAGCGAACTTTTTCGGTTCCTTGTTAGCAGGTCAGATTTCTGTTCGATTAAATACCGTCGAATAGAATGCTATGAATGGAATCTTATTCGAGCCGGTTCTGAGGCATCTCCCGAGGAGGGTGGTCTCACTATACAACAGGTTTGTTTTCTTCATCAAAGTTGTCGTAGAGTGCACCCTCTAAAGGCGTGCAAGCAAGGAATCCCGCCTATGTGGAAGAAAGAAAGAAGTCAAGCTGCACGCAATCCACAAAAAAAAAGAGAAAAAACTATCGCGGAACAAAAACGAAATCGGTAGCCAAATGGAAGAGTAACAATACGAGAGGAGGTAAGGCCTTAATCCGAGCTAGGATGTAATGGCGGAAGCAATCAATAGCGTTGCACTCGGGGCGGACAGCGTCGAGATTAAGGAAGGTCTTATCCAAAGGTAGGACGGGATAGAGAAGCCCAGTGAGACTGCAAGTTAGTAGGGAACAGGCCAAGGGAAGAAAGATAGTTGTTAGCCTTCCAAATGGCTTATGGAAACACTTAGCACTGGAAATAAAGAGGAGAAAGACTAGGGCCTCCAAGGGAAATAATAATAATTATTATTATACTTATACCTATCAAGGCAACCTAGTTACTTTGAAAGCCGGGTGGAAGCCAAAAGTGAGCTCTTCCTTAAATTGTCTATGTTATCTCTCTACTATTGTATAGCTTCCCCAGACTGCTTTCGTCTTCAGTTGTCTACCGTACTTGATCAGTCAAGGAAAAAACCTTGTGCCATAAGAGAAGTGCAGTAGAACGATTCCAATAGATGAAGGAAGGATTGCATCGCTTTGACCAGACAAAGCAACCTCGAATCTCTCAATCAGAAGCTGTAGATAGACTGACTAGCCCCACTGGTAGTCCAATTCCATCCGCTGTCTCCCTCTCTTGATAAAGAAAATTCGTATTTGAGAAAATTTTAAACTTGTACAGCGTGGTGGCACCATCTATCCATGAGGAGGAGGTGTAACAGTAGACTACCTCCGCGGTATGGTCAGTCACTCATGAATTCCTTCTCGCTCGAATCACTACTAGAATATTTCGTATAGAAAGAGAAACTTGAGGAAAGTGGAAATGCTAGAAGGCCTTTTCTTTCCGCCTACTTTAGTAGTGCCTTGCATCTATGCTTGGGCAGCAAAAGAAGAGTTAGAGCGGGCGAAGTAGGAACCCCATATGGGCCATCTTCAAAGGGGCGTAGCGCTTGCTTACTCGAAAGAGTAAGGACTGAGGTGCGTAGCGAAACTTTTGAAGCCAAAGTACTGAGGACGCCCTACTTATTTATTTCGGGCCTTGGTCACTGCACTCTTCTCAACTTTTACGGAATGCTTTCGCCAAAAAAGAAAGTCATTTCAGTCATTTTTTCTTCCTTCGCTCCGAAGCCCCGTACCGCTCATTGGTACAGTTAAGGCGCCACTTGGTTCCCGAAAACACAGTCCTCGTCCGGCTGGTCGGTCTATTACCCTTTAAAGCGGATCCTTATTTTACCTTCGGCCAGGGGGAGGAATAAGTAAGAGACATTAGTAGAGTTCGTTCTGTGTGGGACGGAATCCTTCCTTTCCTGGCTATCGTAACAACTGCTCCGTACTCCTAAGGATCTCTATGCCACTTGTGATTCCCAGCCAAAGAGGCGCGAAGGTTTCTTTTATCGGCCGATTCCACTGCCGTAGGGCTCTCTTGGAAAGTCATCCGCTCCTGCACACCTTTCCTTAGCCTAGGAATGCACTTTCTCCAGAACCTGAAAGGTGCCCCACAATATAGACTATTAGCCACAAGTGGGAGTCTTCTATCAGTTTAGTACTCTCCGTTCTCGCTTTCTTCAACAGTAAGAGAAGGACTTACACCATCCGGTGACCGGCTTACGAAAAGCACTTTGGGCGGAGCTTTCTCGATCCACTCTATCCGACAAGCATTCATCAAGAAAAAACTCGAGTTCCTGCCTTCTTCGTTCAGTCAGTTGGAGCTTACGCAGGATGGCAAATTAGTCTAGTTGAGCCGGGCAATTACTTCCGTCTCCGAGGGATGGACTCTCGGGGCTAACTACGTGACCCCACCTACTTCTCTTTCCTTTCCGACATAAATTCCAAAAGCAGGAACCCATCTTACTATACATAATTCATAGATCACCACGGAGTTGAGCCGCGGTAGACCTTGTAAGGGTAGACCACCCGTCTGACCTTGGCTTAGTATCTCAAACCGGATTCGTTGGGAGAGGAATTTCTCAGAGTCTAGCAGCTGTTCTAGATGTGGACACCCAGTTTAGGATTGTTTACATGTTTTGCGTGAGTGTCACTTTGCTAAATGGATCTGGAACATCTTTATTCCCAATGAGCATCAAAGTGCCTTCTACTCACTCCTTGGCATTCACGGATTGGTTATGTAGCAATGCTTTTTGTAAGGATCTTAAGTTTGGTTTTGATTGCCAGTGGCGTACGACCTTCTATGCGATAGCATGGAAGATTTTGGTTTGGAGTGGAGGTGTCGAGCTGTTTTTGATGGATACTTTATTCTCCCTCCTGATCCTAATCGGAGGATTGCTAACGATGTTGAAATTGCTGTCTCTGCTTTCTATTCGAGCCTACAAGCTTAGCTTTGGTTAAGCTTCCAACTAAGGCTAAGGGAGTTGTTTCCCCGGGATTGAGTGAACGAGCTCATAGCCCTCCACCCGCCTTAGCTCAGTGATTCTTTCCCTCAGAGATAGTCAAATCCCTTTTTTTTCAAAAAGAGTAATCTATTCCATTCTACCTAAGTTGTCTCTTCCTAGCTCTTGCCTTTATCCGCAAGGAGCTTTTAAGCCACCCCCCCGGATTGATAGAGCGTTTAAGGGGAAAGAGCTCACCGAAAGGCAGTCCCAAGAGTGAAAGGGAGTTTGAGCTTTGAACATACATATAGGGCAAATACAGGATTGTACGAAATTCGTTCAAACAAAGAAATCGGTCAGTCAATCACTCAATCCCATCGGTCAGTCGACGACTTGGCTTTAAACTAATCTCTTTCCTTGCCTACGTGATATGCACATGAATAACTATTCTATATATATATAAGTAGTATGCTTTCTAGTTCAAGTAGCAATTCCTGTCTCTGCTTCTTAGGACGAAAGCAATCCGATCAATGAATCTTTCTTTGGTATCAGTGCATTAGCGCTTCAGTCTTCCATTCCAGGTAAGCAAGCCAGGGAAGCAATGCCCTCCTGTCTGTCCTTCTTAGAAAGTAGGTAAGCCTCTCTCCTCCTTTTCAGACCTTGGTGGTGGCATTTCCATGATAGCTTTAATCTTAGCTGGGTCAACTTCTATACCCCTCTGACTAACCATAAACCCAAGCAGCTTACCGGCTGTCACTCCGAATACGCATTTCTGTGGATTCAGCCTCATCTTATATTCCCGGATTCTCTCAAAGAACTTCCTAAGTGCAGGCACATGACCCTCTCGCTCGCGGGACTTGATAATAATCTCATCCACATATACCTCGACCTCTTTGTGTATTATGTCATGCAAAAGAATAGTGGCTGCCCTTTGGTAAGTAGCATCAGCTTTCTTCAGGCCGAAGGGCATGACAGTGTAACAAAAAGTCCCCCAGGGTCTGGTGAAAGCAGTCTTAGTCATGTGCTCAGGATCCATTTGGATTTGGTTGTACCCAGAAAACCCGTCAACGAAAGACAGCATGTGCAGACCCTCGTACTCTACCACTTGCCAACGCCCCCCGAAAAAAACTTTCGGGAAAATAGTCTTAGTAAGATCCAACTCAACACATAGGCGAGCAAATTTCCCTCGAGAAGCAGCTTTTGTCTTCCTATTTATTTGAGCCCTTCTGCCAATTGAGTCTCCAATACCTTGAAAAGCAGAAGATGCATAGAATGATAGTGGCATCTTTGGCAAGCGAACCCAAGCTGCCACCGAGTCAATGGTAGCTTCAGATGAGATAAACCCCTGAGTCCAACGGCGGATCGTAAAGTAATGGTCTCCAATGACCCAAGGTTTTTTTTTACATGCTGATAATCACTCTTCTTCCCTTTCTCCGAGTTGAGGACATTCATTGGCTGCGGTGCCTGTTACAGTTACACGATCGAACATCAACAACGGCAGTCACTTCACTAACAACTAGAATGATAGCAGAATGGCTTAATGAAACTGCCAAGACTAGAGGTATTGGAATGATTGCAAAACCCTAACTTCCAAGACTTGACGGTGAACTTACCACAATAGGACGAGAGGGAGATGCCCAACACTAACAAGAAAGGGCGAAGGAAATGGCCCCGAAAGAAAGGAGAGGAAGAATTTCTAATAAAAGACTAGCCCGTATGTAGAATGACCCAACGGAGAGAAAGGATTACTGACTAAAAGAAAAGGATGGAATGAAGTTTTGAGGGAAGGTCTTAGGCAATAGCTTGATTGACAAGATATCCACGCACATAGAAAAAAAGGAAAGGTCGAACTAATTTCGTAGATGTGGGCTGGAGAGTTTTGTTCTGTCGCAAAAAAAAAAGACCAAGAAGTATAATAAGAAAGAAGTCTTTCAATCATTCGGCCGATAGCTTATCCTTCATTTGAAGTAAGCTGGACTTCAAGTAAAGCGGCAGCAAAGGGACCCACTTCACCTCTTCCCTTTCCCTGGCCAACCGAACTGCATCTCAAGAACGCGATGCGGCACTAGATTCAAGAAGCTACTAAAATCGCGTACGCGTAGATTATATAGTATAGACTCAAGCCGCTCCAATCTTCTATCGCAAGTCCTTCTTCACTGGAAGGATGGAACCCTGATTGGTATGCCAACATTTTATCTGGACTGGATAGGTTGACCTATTGGAAGGAACTGGTTGCCGGGCTTGTAACCATGTCTCCCGAGTGATGATCTCCTCAGTACATATGGCGCAAGACGTGATTCCACATCTCTAGTGCCGCCCGGCTGGCATTCTTGATCGAGGAAGCTCCGCCCTCATAGAGGCGGTCACCGGTTGCCTAAGATCAAGTCCTAAGTAGTCGAAGTAAGAATGAAGGGTCAAACGATAAACTAGAAAGTAGTAAGGTCCTTGTAACAGTTGGTGGCCCTCGTATATAGTAGTAAGGAAATGCGATTCTTTCCAGTTTCTTTTTTTTCAAACCGCCTGAACAAGATTCACATAACATAAAAAGATAATTTCTTGTTGACGCAGGCATAACTAACAAATAGAGCAGCTTGTCAAGCAAATCGGCCGTCTAATTCGAAGTTCTCTCTTTTATAAGTTAAAAAAAAAAAAAAGAGTTTTGGCCTTCGTTTGTTAATTTTAAAAGGTTCTTTTGTAGAGTTTCAATAGAATAGTCGGATCTGTTATTCTTTAATATTCCATTAGCGACCAAGTAGTCCTTTTGCTCAGCCCAGAATGGATGGGGGTCCAATTGGGCCATGCGATCGACAATTGTTTCTTTTAAACAAATGATCGCGTCTACTTGGTCGTCGTTGACTTCTCTTTGTGGAGTCAAAGTGGCAAGGCTTTTTTTTATTGCTTGATGTTGAAAGTCCCGCAAACGCAAAGGAACCTCCTGTGGGGCGGGATCAGGCGTTGCTTGTTCGACGACTAGGGGCGGTTGATTATCCTGACCTGGAGTTGGAGCCGACGGGGAAAGTTCATTCCATAGATCCGTTTGAGAAATGGAATGAGTAGGGCTCACTTGCTGCACTTCCTCCCCAAGTTCCGGTGCGGGGGCCGCGTCCGAAAGTCCTCTGAAAAAAGAGGACGACGGGGTAGAGGCTCTGCTTGACAGAGGAGGACAGTGTGTGCCCTCAGAGGCAGGATGCGAAGGGGTTCGGTCGGTCGATGGTGCAGCGGAGGCATTTCCCTCGTTATCTGAAGGGAGGTTTAGATATTGCCTCCAACTGCCCGAGCCCGAGGAGGATGCCTCATTCCTGTTCGGCCCTTGGTCTATGCTCGTCGCTTCCGCCGGTGCTGGCGCCTGCGGCCTTTGGTCGAGGGCCGCCCATATCTCATCTTGGGGTACGCTGTCCACTGAGGTTGATGGTCCGGAAGCTCCCGGAGCCCCCCCCGAAGGAGCCATCATCTTAGCCAGCTCGGGATCTAAAATAGTCAAAACTACTGCTATAACCAGCCCTCCACCACACCACCCGAGCCTACTAAAAAGAAAGTGGAGAGATTTGGTGAGAAGCATGGATTTGAGTTTGACAAGAAAGAGATTGAAATCCATACCAATCAATAGAAATGAAAAATATAATAAAAAAAGGATCGAAATTAGGACAAAAAAATGTTTAATTTTTTCACGTCTTTCCTTAGTCATAGCTTATTATATATATATTTTGTGGGTGCAGTCTCCTTCTGTGTGTAGAACATTGGCTCATGCGTCCAATGGGTTGCACCTGACTGTACCCAGTTCAGTTGGAACAGAAGCACCACCGCTCATTGGTGGGGGAGCTGACTGAGGTCTCCATATACTATGGTAATCATGTGATGCCCGTAGGAAGTCAAATAGAAGATTCAAATTCTATTTGACCGTTCTAGGACAATGTTGTCTTTCACTATCACATGGGCCATAGGGAAATAGAAATTGTCTGTCTAGCTTTCAAGACGAATCTCTTTCTATACGCAATTTCGATAAGAGTCTAGCCAGCTCGTCTCTGCAATACTGTATAGATATGTGTACCATACCGAAGACGAATTTCCTGGCGAAATATCTCAACCGGCTGCTATTATTCAACAAATTACGGACTGGCTGAAATTAATAAATTACCATGGTTGCCGCCGGCTAATAGGGCGAGCAGCGTAATGGAGTCCCCCGGACGGACGACGTGAGCGAGAGCCCAGACCATAGCGGCTTTAGAGACTTCTCTCTCGGCTTTAACGGCGACGAAAACGTTGTCCGAGAGGCTTTCCTTTCTGCTTTACTGTGGTTTACCCATAACCATCAGCGGAAAGGATTACGTAAAAGGCCAAACCAACCCAGGTACATCACAAGTAGATAGGGTTGGAGCAGCAGATCCTATAGAAACAAAGACAAAGCCTGTGGAAATAGAGGCCCTCGAGCCGAATTTCTTTACCGAGTTCCCTCTCGGCTGACACGCTGCTCGGGATCAGCGCGAACGGCGGTGAAGCTGCGATTTCACTACGATCTTGTACATGCAAGCCGTGAGCCGTCTTCTCGCCAGGGGCCCAGGAAAGGACTCTTCCCACTAACTAGCGCTTCGCCCCTTCTTATCTTATGCGGGAGGCAGATTCTTGCTACTCCCATGTGCTGCTACCTAAGAGAAGATAGCGACTATCAGCTTACTACTGGAGCGTAATAGTAGAATCGCTAGCCTGCTTCACCCCTCTCGCTAACTTACTACCTCCGGCAGAAAAAAAAAAGGCTATCTGTCAGGCAAGAAATCCACATTGACCGACAAGAATGTCTCAACCCAGTCTAGAATCGTCGATTTTGGCCTGATCTTCTGATTGACAACCAGCCTGACTTTCTAAGAAAAAGTCCCTTAGGGAATGGTCTTATCTGGCTTTAGACTCCTCTCAACGACACAAGGGACAAGGTTATGAAAGAGTTTGCCTAAGAAGCTGAAGGGCCCATGCCGCAGCACAGCGCTAAAAGCCTTTCTACTCACCGCCCATCTTCCATGGGATGGCTGGCTTCGTCTTCACTTTCAAGCTGGAAAACCTGGAACAGAACATCAGTTGACAACCTTTAGCTTCTACTACAACAACAATAGCCCTATCCTTCCTACTTAACCGCTTAACGGCAGCTAAAGAGTGTGACACTCGAATCCAATCTTCTAAGGAGTAAAAATATTACCCTTCTTCGCTTCACTGAACAAGATTCAATCCCGGGACAGGCTCCGTGCATCCTTTAAAGAAGAATAAAAAACAGCCGAAGAATCAACTACGAGACTGGTCTACGATCGATCAGTAGATCGGGTACAACTTGACCTTACCCGCTTCCGGGCGCAACTAAAGACGTGACGTTCGAATCCCACCTTCCATGGGGCGGGCTTCAAACTCCCCTTCTCAAGATAAGTCCCGGAACTGACGTACCGTACCTTGTCAACCTTTAATATTTTACAAAACGATAATATCGGCACTCAAATCAATAGGAAAAATTTTCATTGTCACAACCCGGTCTTCAGGTCTTCTTTCAGAACCTAATGCCCTTTACGACAGGCGCTAACCGCTTTCTACTAGCTAAAGCAGCTCGGCTCGAACCCTTCTCATGGGATCGGCTTACCTCACTTTCAAGCATCCACTGGATCAGAGATCTTTCTTCCTTCCCTCACCTGTCCCACGTGCTCTAATCCTCTGAGCTACAGGCCCCACCTCGTCTCCACTGGATCTGTTCCCAGGAGTACCCTAAAAAAAAAAGGAACCTTTCCTCTCCCCAGCCATTTCGGGTTAAGAAGATGTGAAAGCGCCTTTCTCTCTATAAGAACGGTGCGTTCCGAGGTGTGAAGTGGGAGAGAGGGGGTTTCATAATTGGTGTTTTGAGTTGTCGTTTTGAGTGGTGGTATAAATGGGGCTTTGTAGGCCCCATTGCCTTGTTGTTGTGTAGTTTTTCTTTTCGAGTGTTGGAGCTTGGGATTTCCTTAAGCGAGTTCAAGGAAGTGACGTGAAGGTAGCCCCACGGAGCGGTAAGGAGCTGACGAGATAAAGGTGTCTCCACTTTGGTAGTGGGGGATCACTCTGGGCTAAGATAGTCTCTTAAGTACTAGCGTAGCGGGAGAGCAAATAGAAATGAACCTTAGATAAAGTCTTAGTTCCCTCCTACCAAGAACTACTAGAGCTCTCTATGCGAGGAAAAGGGTACATATAGGTGGATTGACGCATCTGAGCAGGCAGGGAATACTTAGTGCTTGGAATATGAATGCTATGAGGCTTGGGCGAGAGAGCAGGTCTAGGAGGCCTAGATATTGCATCATGTGAAAGCAGCGCTAAAATACCCATAAGAGCTGTAAACAAGTGAGATAGGCAAAAAGGGGGGCATTTCTCAGCAAGCAAAAGGGCTAAAGCGCCTTCTACCTTCTCTATTGGCAACCACTAAGACTGAGTCTTTCTCTTTGGATGATGCCAGCAGAGGCAATTTGGGAAGTAGAAGCATCTCAGCTTTATTGACCTGATTAAACATTTCCCTTTCATTAGTGCTAGTACTTGTTCTAGTAGACGCAAGGTAGCTTCCCTTCCCTCACAGCTCCCTCTCTCAGGGCATTCTCCGCCTATTCTCTTTCTCTTTCTATTCATTCGTATTTAAGTCACTTCAGGATAGCTAGATTCGATAGCAGCTTATGCCTTAATGCCATCAGTCTTCTCAGTCTTAGATGTTCGATAAGGCAGATCTTTGGGCATTCAAACAAGAATTTCCGGGCTTGAATGTGAGACACTATTTGAACTAGAAAAAGCAGATTCTGTAACAGCAAAAGCAGCACTGACTTCTTTCTCTTATACCGCTCCGGGGGCTTTGCTGCTCCCTCAGACACAGACAGGACAGGAACTAGTCTTTTAAAAGCCAGGACTAGTACTCATTCTTCCTCGAGTTCACGAAATAGCCCTTTGCTCTAGCTAATGAATCCCCCACTTTTTTCTCGAAATAGATCTTGTTACTTGGAACAAGGCGGAATGAAACCCGGGGCCCTATCTGGTTCACTTCATATATCCCGCTCGTTGACTGACTCGCTTAGCTATCACTCCACCTGCCCGAACACTCGCTTCAGTAATGAGGGAAAGAGGTTAAAGAGAGAAAGATGATTGAATCTCCATGTCGTGTCCCACCGTTAGGGTGCCCTAAACTTGTGTTTTGATTTACAGGAGGTATAGCCAAAAAGAGAAGTTTCGACTTGTTCATCCAAGTTGTGGTACCACTACGAAGCCAATCTTGCCAAGTCTTTCACACTGGGATTCTCACTGAACGAAGTCTCACAGCTTGGTATTTCTACTAAAAAGTCTCCGCTACACGGAATAGCAAAAGCAAAAGATTGATGATTTCAGTTTCACAGCTTGACATTCCACATTCCTTTGTCATTCACTGCTGAGAGTAAGACCCCTATAGTACTACCCGTTAGTTGTGATCAAATCTAGTCGGCATCAAACTAATCTATGAGAAAGATTATCAATGACCAGACATTCGGAACATTGCTAAGATGCTGGGTGCGAAAAGGTGCTGTTGAAGAGTCTCTCTGAATAGGGTCAGGGTTAAGACAGAAGACCGGGAATCTCCAAGTCAAAGATATGAAAAAAGGTTGAAAGATTGGAACTTAGCCCTAGATTCAGTATCTGGTATGAGATGAGTGTATGGTGATACACATTTCCAAAGAGAGAATGGAGGACTGAAAGAAGGCTAAGGAGCTGCTACAATAGCATTAGCGCTTCCAGGCACGCTTGCCTATCACTTCTGCTTCCTTCATCCTACTCTACTTCTCTTTCTTTCATGCTACGGCTGCTTCTTTCATCCTGATGAGCTACCCGAAGAAATTGCTTCTTGCTAGCACAGGAAATCTAACTCATTTTATGCCATCGGTCTATGGCTTCCTTTCCTTGTGAATATGGCTACTTTACTAGGCGCATCGAAGAAAGTAAGGACGTTGTATAAATAAGGGCACTCTCTCTGGGCTCTCTCTCTTGCAAGTGAACTAAAGGCTAGGCTTCTTCATGCCTTTGCTCGAATGCCTTGTTCTGTACTGTAGCACAAGAATAAGCTGCTCTCGAAGAAGGAATAAGCGCTCCTTGAACGGAGAGGAAGCAGGCTAACTAAACCTCTCTGTAGGCATTAAAAGAAGAGGAGTAGCTGGATCAGAGCGGGAAGGAAAGGAAATCAGATATGGTGTAGATGGCACTAGGCTGAAGACATGGCTTAACACATGAGCGACGGGCGAAGAGCAGGGATAATTTTAGTAGAAAGGACAACTGCTCTCAAATCAGCAATGCCACATCTGACTCAAAAGGGATCGATAAGCCTTTGCACATGAGAATAGGATTAGACTGAACGGAAATAACCCCGTAAGGGCATTCTCTCCATTATTGAGCTAGGTAGGAAAAACCTCAGTTTAGATAGCACCCACGCAAGGCGCCTCTCTAAAATAAAACCCTAGATGCATCGAATGCGACGCTCCTAGGAGGTGTTCGAGAGGAACTGATCCCACATTAGTAAGGGAAGGCAGCTCTTTCAATTGGTGTTCCCTATTCCAGACCGGCTTTGGCATCGACTTAAGCTTCAACTTAGGCACCTTCTTTAGCTTGAACTTCGACTTAGGTTTCGACTTCAGCCTCGGCATCGTTCTCTCTTTCTTATTCTTCATCCGAATCCTATTTCTTCCTCCTTTTTTCTCCCTCTCTGGATGGTTTACTTCTCTGCCCTTCCCCTCTCTCTGGAGTTCGCCGCTTTCTTCTTTTTTTTACCTTTTTCGGGGGTTGGCTTCATTCTTCTCCGCTCCCATTTTGGTTGTCTTTAGTCTTCTTCCCTTTGGGCTGAGTGGTTCTCTTTTACATTCTCCCTTTCGTCCTTGGGTATTGGGTCTTGGCTTCTCTTCGTTGTGCATCCTCTTTCTTCTCTACTTTACTAAGCTTTCAGTGCAGGAAGTCCTACTAATTGGCAGAGCTAAGAGATATTTATTAAAGAAAAGACAAAGGCGCAATCAACACATTCATGCACACGAGACCTGCTATGCGCGAAAGCACTACCTGCTTACTTTCTCTCGGGACTTGCTTGCTCTCATCTTGCGAAGATAGTTAGCACTACCTTATTCGCTTACCAGAGAGCTAACCTCTAAGAGATATTCTTTAAACCAAGAAAGCCACCCCCACCAAATCAATAAGAAAGGCACCGCCACGAGAACATGGTTACTGCTTACAAGGGGGGCTGCGGTCCCCAAACCCCCAGCATTACTACCTGCTTCTAACTACCCGAAGATGCCTCTCTTCTTTTCGGAAGAGAATAAGTTGTTAGAATGCCTCTCAGTGATCCAAGAATTGATCCCAGCAAGTGCTATGAGTGCTTCGTACTATAGAGAAAGATGAGCATTTCTCCTTCTTTGTATATCGGTAGTGAAAAGTTCCTTTCTTCCTTGTTTTCAAAGTGAGGTCGGAGGCAAAGACTTTTTTAATTTACGTACGTTCTATGTTTGACTGTGAACTATTTTAGAAGTCTTTTCTGAGTCTCCTCACAAGAAGTTTTGAATGAATCGGAGTCAAGGAGTAGATTATTGGCATTCTTAGTTTCAGATTCCTGTTATCTCACCACGAATTGGATTCGAACCAATCTGACGTTCCTTTCTTTTCCTTTATTATCTCGTGATTGGGTCTGTCGTCCTCCTCATTATAGTCCTCCTAAAAGAAATAGCATTTCGTCGGAATACATCCTGTCTTTTCACCGCTCCGTGGGTAGTCCTATGCATAGTCAGTACTATAGCCCCAATCATGGCTACTAATAAAATCAGACTAGGAACCAAAAACCAGACGGAATAGTAGGTATAAAGTAAATTGCCCAATGTTTCCAAATTAGTCCAACTTCGTACCTTTACGGCATAAACCGTATATCTCAGAGAGGTCGTATTTCTTTGGGTTGGTAGTAATGGAATGGTTTCATTATCTAAAATGAAGAACATTTCCCACCAAAAGATCAGTCCAATAATACCACTCACTGGTAAATAGCGCAATACTTCTTCGTGAATCTCCGCTATTTGAATATGGAACATCATAACAACGAATAGGAATGAAACGGCTATAGCTCCTATATGAACTACTGGGAAGATCATAGCGGAGAAGTCGAGACCTAACAAAAGAAGTAAACCTGAAGTGTCGCGAAAGACTAGGATGGGAAACAAAACGGAATGTACCGGATTTTTAGCACGTGCAACCATCAAACCAGAGACCAAAGCAGGGCTCGACAAAACAGAAAGTATCATGGTACGTCGTCCTTCCCTGAAATGGAACTTTCATGCTGGAGCAAGAACTAGCATGAAAGTCGATCTATTACGACCAGCGCGGTTGTTCGTATTTCATTTTCTTTTTCCCTTAGAAAGCACTCACTTTGTTACTTACGGAATCTCAAATCTTTCTCGACGCCGAGAATTTTTTATGTGTCTAGGTCGATCAGAGGTTCGGCTTGCTTCTCCCCCTTGGAAACTGGCTAATCAAAAGGGGGCATTTTTAGAAAATGGATCCTCAATAAATAGAATACCTGTGCGGATATGTTCAGCTTTGGGTTGAAAGGTAAGGAATTTGACTCCGACTAAGATTATTGTCCATGGTGTAACGGACACAGCCCAAATAACCCTCGGGTACAACATGCTACAGATGCCTGTGGATCGCTGAGAGGCGTACATACAATGAATGTTATTGATGCTACTCCTTCTTACCATCTTTGACTGGGGCGACCCTCCATTGATCTTGGCTTGCTTCTTTGTTCTTGGCTACTGCTTGGTTAACTATTGCGAATTATTTAATGGTAGAAAGAAATCCTTCTTCCTTCCCGCATCGCATCCTAGAGGGGCCGCTCGGACGAATAAAGTAAAGTAGGGAATGGGATAGAGTTCGAGTGAGGCATCAACCATAGATTGCGGAACTTTCGAGATGCTTCCTTGCGAAAGCCAACGGAGTCTGTAACTCAACCTTCTCATCCATGGGAGGATTCCATATTCGATGATAAATGTCAATCGAGGGCAACCTCATTTCCAGAGATAGAATCAGGCTGCACAGAAGGGGAAAAGCCCTCCTACTGAGCAAGATCATTAATGAATAAGGAAGCACTTAACTTAGGGTAGCCAGTCTCACTTCACGCAGCATAGCGCCTTGCTATTTGCATTCATCCTTGTAACTTACCGAAGTGAGGAAAGCCACATTGGGGATCGCGAGTCGGGAGGGTGGCGAAGATATTGTGTGTGTCAGCGAAGTCTTTCCGGGGTTGAAAGCACGGGTTGGAAGCATGAGCGATGAGCTTCTCGACTTCGATCTTTTTCTTTTATTTTAAGTTATGGGTTGATTGTGACCTAGTATAGGACTGATCCAGGGCAATTCAAAGGCTAAGCCCAAGAATTCCAATAGTTCGCTTTTTCGTTTTAGCGCTACTTGGATACTCCAAGCCAAGATCGGGTTGGATACTTCAAGCCAAGATCAGGACGATGGGTGGGGGATAGGGGCATGCATGCATCCAAGAGCGTATTTTCTCGTTGTTGCTTGTAACATTATTAACGAGAAAAGTGGCTGGCTCTATTTTCATGCTTCATGTTGTCGCCTTCGAAATCGATGCTTAAGTCGATCCACTTGCATTGGTGGTCTCTCTCTTCCCTCATCGCATGCGCTTCGCTTCGACCAGGGTGCTTTTAAGCTGGCTTCTTTCTTTGATTGTCCGGTACCTTCCCTCGATCTGGTCTTCTGTAACAATCTGATCTTTCACTTTATTATATTATATATTATGCTATTTTTTTGGGGATCCTAGGTGGGGAAATAGCTATAGCCAAGTGGTGCAGAACAAAGAGGAGTGGAGCAGACTCATTGGCTACGGTTCCGGCCTATTAATAGTAAAATTTTCATTGACCAAGCCTGAATGGGCTGCTCCTGCTCTTGGTTCCCGGGGAAAATGGGGTGACAAAGAGCAGCTTGCTTCATTGGATCATTGCTCGACTCGATGGGTACTTCTAGTGGTTTGCCGGACGGAGAAGCTCTTGTTTTCTTTCAGGAGTTGGTTGGTGGCATGGACACCTAGCCTTTTCTTATTTATAGTAATAGTCGCTAGGCGTTCTAGGCCGAATCTGATGTTATGAAAAGGGCAAGCTCAAGCCTTAAGTTAAAGGGAAGCTTCTTACATACTTATTTAGCTAGGCTTCCTCTTATACTGCTAATAAGCTGACTACTTCGAGTGACTTTTTCTTCGGTATGAAGAAGAGGCCTATCCTGGTTAATTTTTCTTCATAAGGGGACTGAGCCTAGGGGGGACGGGGAAGCAAAGCTTAGGAATTGACAAGACCAGCCTTAGGAACATACGCACGACGCTTCCAAGAAAAGCAAGAAGTATGACGACTGTCCTATAAAGTCAAGAAGCTTCCTAGTAGTAGCTTCAGTGACATTGGTTGCTTTCAGGTATGCCTGAACATCGTTCCAATTGATAAGATTGGTCATCATATATGACCATCACGCAAAGTAGGATACTTTTTTTTTGGTATGGCGGTGAAATAGACAGAATTTTCAATAGTTGAAAGCAGGAAGGGGATAAAAAAAAGGGAGGGGGGAGGGCCTGAGCCCTTTCTTAGAATCGAATTCTAAACCGGCGCTGCTTGATGCTTCTGATCAATAGAAAAGGAAGCCGAGCAAAGAGAATAAGGAACTCGGGACGCCATAAATGGATCTGGAACTCATTCCTTTCCTTTCGTTTAAGAGTCCGTGGCACTAGCCTTTCTTTCTTTACTTTGAAGGGCTTTTTCCCTTTTGGAAATCAAGGGTAAGCTTTTTTTTTTTTATTTATAAATATAATAATAATAACGGATCTTGAATAAGAATCTTAAATAGAACTAATGAATCTTCCTTTGTAGGAACTTCACTTTCACTCCTGAAGTCAGGTCTTCCTTCCCCCACAGAACCAGATTCTGTCTTCTAATCCTAATAGTTTGGCGCCGCGGAGTCTGCTTTAGAGGAGAAAACTTCTTTCCCGGGAAAGGTTGATCTATAAAGAGGTCACTTAATCAGAGGTTGTCTCCTCATCGGTTGATGTCTCCAATCAGTAATCGATTCTATAAAAATAAGATAGTATAACTCTAACCGCTGAACCAGTTTTTGTTGCTCGATCATATTATATCTCCTAATCCTATGAAGAAACATAGTATGCTACCACTTGTCTTTGTTGCTGAGTCGGTTTCTTTTGCTCAACCATATTCTGTAGAGGAATCGGAGAATGTTTCCGAATCGGCTGTGTTCCTTCTACTGATTTCATAGCTGGGATGGGTAGGCTTTTCATTTTCATTTGAATAAGATCCAATCTCTAAGACTAAGATAAGTAAGATACCACATCACATATTTTTACGTTCGTAGATAGAAAAAAAAAAAGAGGAATCCTAGCCTCGAAGCGGCGAACTCGACCAGAATGGGAAGTAAAGTAAGCGCGCGAATGACATTGGTCTTTCTTGCTTTCAATTTGAAGAACGTGTTCCCGCAGTGGAAGGCCCTACCCATAAAATTAGAGAAGGAAGCGGAGCTGGCATCGATCTTTTCTTTAGAAACTGCTTGACTTATGATATTCTTGACTTTGCATCTTTCAACTTCAAGTCAGAATGTGTTCCTGCCGTCAAAGAAGAAGAATTACTTTTTATAGAATCCGCTTATTCTATAGCCGGAGATTCAATAGCAATTGCTGTTACTTATATATTAAAAAAAAAAAAAGCTTAGAGGGCTTGCCCTTGTTCTGGTTCTAAAAGAAGAGTTCGGAGAAGAGTCAACCTAGAAGAGAAAGAGTTCTCCTGGGAAAGGAGAAGCCTAGCTAGGAAGGAGTTTTGTTTGCATAGAATAGCGAAAACTAGAAGATGAATCCGCCCAGAGAAGATTAGAAAGCGATTTCCCGGCAAGCTGGCTTAGCTTCGAATGAATATAAGATTCAGAGAGCAGAAGAAGACTTTTGAGTGGCACTTGGTCGGTCTTATTTAATTTATTTAAAAATGCGCTCCTGCTGCTAGGGTCTTTTTTCCGGGAGTAATAAAATGTTAGTCGGGAGCCCGCCTAGCCTACGAGGAGAGGAACCCCAGAAGAGTCAGAAGCCTAGAGTCAACCTAGAAGAGGAGGCCTAGTAGTTTTCTTTCCTTACTTATTGACCTTGAGGGCCTTACCTAGAGTTAAGTCCCGGGGAAGTAGTCAAAGAAGTACAGCCGGGAAGCCAGACACTATTGAATTGACAGGACATACGGTAATTCTTCTTTATAATAAAAAAAAAAGTACTAGGTAAAAGTGAGTTCACATTGGGACGGCTGTAGTCAATGTATGACTGAGGCATATGAGGATAAAAACAAGGCTATATCTTATTCCAAAACCACTGGGTAGTTGTATGAGGAGAAGAAATGCTGTCTCCACCGTGCAATCGAATAAGCGCAATACCTACAACTCCTCCCCCCCTAGCTAAGGCAGAACTGAAAGTCTTCTCTACTTCACTCCGCTACTAGTTCTATTTTCGGAGGAATACTTTTCTGCTTTCTTACTCTTATTCTGTCACATCGAGGTAGTGCTAACTCATCGAAAATCTCCTTACGATCTGTCTTCTCTTATGAAATTGATAGTTAGTGCGTAGTGGGACTGCTTGTTCGTGAGGTGGATGCTGGCTGACGAGCCAGGAAAGGACTCTTCCCACTAACTAGCGCTTCGCCCCTTTAATAGAATAGCATGTACCCATCTTCCTAAAACCGATGCCTTAGCACAAAAAAAAGTAATATTAGAGACAACTGGCCAAAGGGTTAAGGCTAGACGCACCTCTTCCTGTTTCTTACTTGCTCTCATGCAGCGAAGAAAGCTTTCAGTCTCGCTTACCCGAGAGCTAACCTATGAGAGAGATTCTTTGACAACAGACCGGCTATGCGCAAGGTCAATACGGCTTAAAGAACGGCGCTATGCCTCGAAGAGTGACTTCTTACCTCTCCCTCTCCTTTGGGTTAACTCAGATCTTTCTCCTTCTTTAAGCTAAACCTCCCAGGCGGCCTTTCTTTGGGAACCTCTGTTGCCTGACCTTGCTGCCCTGGTGACTGCTTACCAGAGATTGGTTCTCTCGGCGGGTTGATCAAGTTCCTTTCAGCTGCGGGCTAAATAAGAGGGTCCCGAAGAGAGGGGCGTTGAATGGCTTCCACGATTGGATGAGAATACAGGAGCACAAGAAGGCGGAAATGGATCCTGCAAGTCGCCGGAAGACGATCCTACTCAGACTCTTCCAATCGACGTCTTCAAGAATCTCTCTTCTTTCTCTGACCTGGAAGGAAGAGGTCTCCCTCCCTATAGGCTATAGGAGAGTGCAGATGCATTCCTTCAATTGACTCGATTGGTCAACTAATCCATGAATGGTACGAGTACTTAGACAGTCTAACTAGTCAATGAGTCTATCCCTAGACTCTGACCATCTACAAGGACCTTCCCTAACAATTCTTCTAACCCGGCTCCTCCTAACTCATAGGGAAGACCAACTCACTGACCACCTGACCCATACGAGGTTGAAAGCGTAATTCAATTGTTAGGCATAAAAAGCTAGATGAATATTGGAATATTAGAAAAGAGCAAGAAGACGGTCTATTCCCAAACGTCTGCAAACCAAAGACCGGCCAGGAGCCGCTACTTGACTGATTCATTGCCTGGCATCATGAAGTGAACTAGACTGGCTTCGGTCTCTCTCTACATGAAGCACCCGAGCTTCATACAGGGTCTCATTAGGTTCTTTCCCCGGTCTTGCCGGCTCACCTCGACATTCAAGGTTAGCCCCTAATCCGAGTGAAGGTCACTCCTTTCGTTCCCCTCGGGTTCTGTTCTATTAGTGGAATCCCCAAAAGCGGAAGAAGCGAAATGGTAAAGGTCCCTTCCCTCAGTTACTTCTTTGCCTTCCCTTACCAATGGTTTTTTAAAGACTGCTTCATCCCACCATCTTCATCCTATCCTCATGTCCGATAATCTCTGCTGTTGAAGCTGTTGAGAATCGCCTCTTTGACACTACCAGATCAGCATCAGCTAACTCTCCAGGCTAAGCCAATAAGATCGAATAAGAGGAAGTTTCTCTCAGAGAAGGAGCAAAGCAGTCCCAATGCCCACAGATCTGCATTATTATACGAGGATAGTGGCTAGCTTCGATGAATAGATTGTATCTCTTTTTTCAATCGGAATGGATAGAGCTGAATCCCCTAAGGTTGAAAGAGCTATGCTAGCATTGGTCACATAGGCTTGAACCGCTTAGGCTCGACTCTTTTCTTTGCAAGAATGCCTTGTGAAAGAATAGGGATAGGCAAATTAGACTGATTTAGTGAAGTATGCCATGCCATCAGTAGCTAAGTAGGCTGTTCTCGAATCATCTGTGGCACTTGCTCTTAGCCTTGATCTTTTTCTTTTTTTTTTTAATCTGCCTATTGTTTCATCAGATGGGATTGGAATGCTTTCCTTGGTTTCAAAGGCTTAACTAGACTGCTTTCAATGGCTAGATGGTAAAGATCCCACACCCGAAACAAGAGAATCAAAGGGGCGTAACGACGGAGAGATCTTTTAACTCTTTCTCGATGCGACTCGATAAAGGTTATTCCCAGATATGTTGATAGCTTACAGTCAGAAGCCAGCTCTTCTTCAAATCGACTGGAGTAGAGGGAAAAAGACCGACTCTTTACTTTAGCATCCCGAAGAGTTCCATTTCTAGGCCCTGGCCCTTCGAAGGCGCTGCTCTGTCGGACCTTTTCTTTGACTTTCCTGGGATGAGTCTTTCGCACGAGATGAAGACCGCTCTTTCGAGCTGCATTCGTACATTTCTTTCAAGCGAGCCAGTCCAAGTCCAGGTTTAGGAGTGAAGATGGGCAAGAAGAGGAGTGTAGGGAGAAGTCATGAAATGAAGACAAGACGAAGGAAATCGGGTTTAGACGGATTCAGACTTCCTTCTGTGATGACTAATTTGTTTTTGTATAAGTTTCCGCTTTCCTTTTCTAATGAAAGAGGCCAAGAGGGGTCAATGCTGGAGACTTCAAGGGAAGAGTGATCGACCGGACTTCATTTCAAAGGAAAGTTAGCAAATTCGATCGAAAAACAATACCTCACTCTGACTAGATAGACACCTACCTTCATTCCATACCAAACAAAGGTAGACAAGACTGCTCTATCCGTAACGTAAGAGAATGCTCGAGAAAGTTCTAACATTAACTAGATTAGATCTTAAAGATAGAAGAAAGATAGGGAGACCTCTTCAGATAGACTACCACATCCTCTCGGATGAAAGGCATGGGGATAAAATAATTTTGAACCTGAAAACTGTTGTCCTTTCGTCGACTATTAGACCTGCTTCAATCCAAACCTCAAGGCTAAGACCACTTATTTCGCATCAACAGAAAAAAGACTGGCATATGTAAGAGCAAAAGCACTGACACTGACTACCGCTCATGCCCCCTAGCCAATTCAAACTCGGATCCTAAGGCCGATGGGTGATTCTCTATAAAGTTTTAATATGACATCACTTTTAGCTGTTGGGTACGAAACTAGACTAGGCTATGATTCACATCTCGAAAGTTCTCAGATCTGGACCTAAGGCCTGGGACTGCTTCTTCCTTATCGCCCGACTATTGCATCGCCTTGACTTGGGCCGGGAACTCAAAAAGAAATTGACCTTGAGCCTGCTAATTAAAGTCAACCTTTGCCTTTTAAAACAGCTATTGCTTGTCTTTCTAAATCATTATGAAGAGTGCCACATCTCTCGATCTCTATCTTCTTTAGCGGACATCGAGGCTTTAAGACCGATTGGCACGTGCCCAAAAAGGGAGACCGGAGACCGCGTCTGAAGCCTTTGCCAACTTTCCGTCTCAGGCAAGAGCTACGGAACTAAAGCACCAACGGCTCCTCTTCCGACTCCGACATTGGCTACTGCTATCGGGTATGAACTTATAAATTAAGCAGTCGATGCCCTGATCCCGGGAATAAGAGAACTTTATCTTCCAGGTATTCACTCATCCCCTCTCAGTGGCAAGAGTGAGTAGATAGCAGAAGTTCTTTCATTCCCCATTCCTGGGATATTAGTGAAGCTTGCCCCTTAAGGGTGTTCTCACCTGTGCTATCAATAAGAAGGAGCCATTTCCCTGGTAGGCTAAGCCAGAAAGAGAGAAAGAGAATGTTAAAAGGCTACGCACCTTGGTCCAGAGCGAGGATTGGGATAAGTTGAACCCGTTCTCTTTAGTTCTATTTTCACTAAGCCGAATCGCTATCTCTGGAACCAAAGTCGTATTTATTCCATATCCTAATGTAATGCCCTTTAAACCACCAACAGGTCCTATTCCGCCAACACTGAAAAAAGGGCTCTCTGCGGCTCAGTTGGTTAGTACCTTAAACTAATTAGCCATTTCCAAGCTGCTCTTTCATAAGCTGTGATGGCTCTTTTGAATAAACGGCATAGTCTATGTCATCTTCCTTTTGCCCAGGAGCATTCGACTGAAGAAGTATGCCATTAGTAAGACTCTCTAGAAGCCTTAGGAGCAATGGAGTCTGGTGAGGTAGCTCTTGTCTCTTGGTCAGCTGTTTCCGCTCGAGTGAAAATGCTTGATGGGGCGAGATTTGCCTTGGGTGAGGTTTAATAAAAAAGTAAAGTAGGACAGCGGTGACCGCGAATGGCTATAGTTCGTCACTCGCGGTATAAAAAGAAGTAAGGAGCTTTCCTAAGCTAAAGCGCTTTCTAGTTTGAGAGATGGAAATGCCTAATCAAGTAGCCAAGAATCATCGATTTCGGAGGGAAAGAACCCAGCTCCAGGGGAAATGAATTTTGGAAGGATCCGATCCCAAGTGACATTGAATCAGTTGGTGTTGGAGGAGTGAATGCCAGTCGAAAGGCGCATCTATGACTTAATACCGAATTTGCCATAGAAGGGCTCGATCCCAGACCTGGGGCGAGAAATGCTTTTTGATTGAACGAAGCCAAGGGGCGAACGGGAAATGCTTTAGGGAACAACCAAGTACCATCCGACAGTCTTAAAGAGTGAAAGAAGCAGGTATTCATAAGCGGGACGACAGCTCAAAATCGCACATTTAGCTTTGTCTGCCAGACCCTTAGTTTCAAGCAGCAAAGGGGGAAGGAGGCCTATCGAAGTCACTTTCCTAGGTTAAGGTAGGTTCAGTGCCCCAGAAGAATCGGTAGTTGTTAGACTAGCTCTGGCTTGATGACTGCTTTCCTTGGTTTCAAAGGCCTGGCTAACAAAGCCAGAACTCCTAATTAAGGGCGGGAAGCGAAGTCACTAACTAGACCAGAGGAAGAGAAAGGATCGATCCCAGACCTAGGCAAAAGGGAATTGATTTAGGTAGGTAAAGGCTCAAGGCCGAGCTCTTTAATATTAAAAATGAAACCCCAGCAGCAAGCCTAGCCCTTAAAGCTTTGAAGCCTGCTTAACTTCAAAAGAGTTGCGTAGGTAGACTATACTATAAGGAATAGTTTAGGGGTTTAAAGAAGAAGACAGATTTATGCCAAAAAGACAGACTTTCCTCGTGTTAGCGAAACTGGAACTGGGATAGCCTCGGGTAATTCAATTGTTTCAGTTCCTGTGACTAGGCTTTCTCTCCGGTGATATTGAATCTCTTGGAGTAAGATCAGTAGGAGGAGCTCACCCCAGGCAAGCTACTTATTAATTAGAACCCGGATAAGTCCGATGGAAATGAATTGAAAAAGAAAAGTATGTTCTCACGGGCTAGGCTAAGCCAGAAAGAGAAAGAGAAAGAGAATGCTAAAGTAAAGACTAGTTAAAGAAGAAGGCGAGCTAGCAGATGAGATAAGCGTAGAAATTCACCCGAGTAAGGCCGACTTAAAGTGGATATAGTTGATCCCGTTAAAAGGGGTTCTCTCTCTTGATTAAGTCATTTCTACTGGCTCAAGCCCAAGGTGAGAAAGACCAGGGGTAACCACCCTTTCTAAAGCGAACGAATGGAACTAAACGACTAGCAATCAATGGGAATGATTAAATAAGTCCGATTCCTCTCGGCGGCACTCTGCTCATGGTTTTAAGGTAAGGAAGTTGAATGTGAACAAGGAATAAGCAGTCTTAGCTGCAGTTACCGTTGAAGGAAGGGAAGACAGCTAACCGCCTTGTAGGCGTAGTTCTTAAGTAATCCCACGCTCAAACCCTATAACCCAAAAGTATAGAGTCAGGCTACGTTCTAACCCCTAGTGCTGGTATATGAGTCTATCCCTCTAACCTGGAGCTATCGTATCCCCTCGTTGTAGTAGGAGAACCAGTCCACTCTCTAACCCTCATCTAACGCTCTAACCTTTCGTCGCTGTAAGTAATTCCCTCTAACCCTTCCTTTAGCCTACTTTCTATCCCGCTAGCAAGGAAGCCACAAACTCATATCCCTAGCCCGCTAATCCATCGTTCTATGGTCACCCTTTTTCGGAAGTAGGGTAAGGTGATTCAAAGTAAGCTAGAGAAAGCTATCCTGTAAGCTAGCCTTGTATGAGTAGGAGTAGGAGTCGGCCAGTGAGTCTCCCCCTGGTTCTAGAGTGAGCAAGGTTATAGAGTAATTCCGAGCTGGAGGAAGCAAGTAAGGAAGAAAGAGGAGCTATTTTACGTAATTCCCTGCCCGAGTAAGCCTCATGTTATTTTAAGGAAGCGGGTGGAGGGTATAGTTATATTTTACAGTCCCCAGTTCTAGAGGAAGGATTGGGATTACTCCCTCGTGCTATCGGTTATAGAGTCAGAGTTGGGAAGTCCCAGGTTCTGGAGGCATTAAGCAAATCAGCTAACCCAGGTGCTAGAGGTTCTTAATCCCAGTAGATAAATAAGTAAGCTAGTCCCAGGTAAGCAAGGTGAGAGCAAAAGGCTTAAGGCAACCCAGGTGCGAGAGTCTTGAGTACGCTAATGAGTAAGGGGATTCTTCATAGAGCTAGAAAGCTTTTAGAGCTAATCCCTGGGCCAGCCAATGAGTATGCCAGTTGATGACTCCCCAGGAGATATTGAATTTGAAGGAAAAAAGGGAAGACAGAAGGAAGGATTGGACTGGTGCTATAGCTTTCCGAGCTAGAGGATATAAAAAGAGTCTTGAGTCAGCCAATGATTAGCGAGCAAGCAAGCCAAGCCGCACGGAAAGGGTCACCGAAGTAGGGGACCGAAGCTAGCGAAGTGAACCGTTAGAAACCGGGGTATAAATAACAACAAGTCAGGCATGAAAGCCAAGTGAAGTGACCAGAGGTTTAGGGTGCGGTGCCAATTCTTAAGAGTGGTGTGAGGCAGTGAGCTAGCCCGCTACAGATGATTGCTGCCTTGCACTTCCAACCGGAAGATAAGATGCCAGGGTCAAATGACTTAAAAAACCCGATTATTTGCACAGATCTGCTAAAATAAAAAAAAAGCCGATTTGAGATCGGAAAGGCAACATCTATCGCAAACCTTAAACTCGTGATTGAACTAAAGAAATGAGGCCATGAATAAGGTTTTTCTCACTACACGAGTAAGAATTTACTAGCCGCCTACTCTATATCTATAAAGATAGACGGATTTCGCCTGCCACTCTACCGAGCTAACCAGGGCGGATGAGCATCTATTTCAAGAAAGGATTGAACAAGGTGTACTTTGTGAAGCGGCTATCGGCTTTAAGAGCACCACGTTAACGCCTAGCCTATTACCTTTACTTAACAACACTACTTCTCCTTCCCCTCTTTCCTGTGCTAGCAAGAAGGAAAAAGAAGGAAATCTAACTCATTTTAAGGTAGAGCTCTTAGAGTCCTACTTCAAGGCAGTTCCTTAGTTAAAGCAAGGAGAGCAGAAAAAGAGGGAAAAAAACCCAATGTTCTTACGCGGGTTGGGAATAAAGGCGACTAAGATCGTCAAGATGTTGATCGGAACACACGACACGACCTAAGTAACCTTAAAATGGGGATGCCAATCTTATACATAAAATACCGCTATCTAAAGTAACAGGGAGCTGCGCTATATCATGGAAGAAGGAGCAAAAAAGCCAGGCATAAAAATGAAAGAATTGATAATCTCCCCGAATTCTTACTTCTCCATCAAGAATCCTGTCTTCTTCTCTATCTCGACGGAAGTATTAGCAGAAATTTTTAATGTTCTTTTATCTTGTTTATATATTGGGTTTAGTATTTGGTGGGCTTTGCCCCCGGAGGTCAGTCTCAGTCAGCTTCTAACAACACCAACGGGATTTGAGATTATGGAGGGGCTTAGAAAGACTGTCGAAGTTCTAATTTCTGCTTTGGAAGAAGGCGAAGCAGCCGAAAGAGCGAAAAACGAAGAAACTCGTGAAGCCTTAAGTGAGCTGCCTGAGTCCCCATCCGCTAGGCCTAAGATGGAGGCTGTGTTGATTGGGTCCATAACACTAGCGTTCTTACTTACCTCGTCTCGTCTTTGGTGACAAAACTTCTCTCGTCCATCTCCGTCTGTGAAAAGCATCGGCATTCTAATTCCATTACCTTATCCTCGTCTTAGGAAGATGAAGAGGAACTCTTGACATCGAAAGCAATTCTTGGGATGAAATAACTCTTCTTAATAAGGAGATGGATGAAATGACTCGAACAATATAATAGAGGAATGAAGTGACTGTACTTACTTTGATATGGACGGACTTATTCGTATTACAAGGAAAGAGACTTAGCCAGTGAGATCAGACAAGGGAAAGATAAGATTATGGGCTATTATTCTTTCATCGTCTCCCTAAGTTTAAAAAGTATTCGAGGGAGGAGAAAGCTCAACAACGGAAGAGGGACTAGATTTCCGTACTATATATAAGTATCTCTTTCATCGTCACCGTATGCTGTGGTCGAGAAAGCCCCTTGTCAGCGTCATTGGAAGTTCATATTTCCTTTTGTATTAGGAGATTTCCAGTGCAATATCCTATTTCCGCATATTTACAGTTCTTTTCGAAGGAGGTCAATAGGAGGTAATAAATAAGGGCTATTTTACCCCATGCTAATCCCCATATCTGACTAGCAAGGAGTTGATTATGGCAGATTTATAGTAGGCTTCTCCCGATTGTGAGTGAAAAAGAAAAGAGATAAGCACTGATGGGGGAATACTCTAATGGGCTTAGGGAATAATACTTTAGTATGCTTTACTTTTAGCACTCCTAGAATAGGCTGCTTTGGAGGAAGACTCTATGTAATATGCCCCTCCCCTAATATGCTTTCCTTCTTTTTGATATAGCAGGTGGCTTTCCTAAAAAGTACTTTTTGATACTGGCGTAGCCTCTCTCGAGGTTTTAGTTCATTTCCATAGGTTGCATCCCTAGTCGGTCTTGCAGAAGGGGAGTTTCCATCCAGCTTGTATACGAGTGCTAAAGGCATCTAGTTCCTGTGGTAAACCCATGTCGCTCCAGTCTTACGCCGAAAAAAAGTCTTAAGGCAAGCAAGAAAGGAAAGCCAATCTCTTTACCTTTTAGGAGATCAAGCGGGCAAGGGCAAGCTAGCATATTCCAATAAATTACCCGCCCTATTTCCTCCTGTACATGTACTACTACTTTTTATAATCCTATTATAGGGTAGGGCTAGCGAAATAGATCTCTTTCTGCCACGTCACCTCTAGCTCCATCCCACTATAACCTCTTGCTTGAATATGCTGCTTTCCTTTCCTTGGAGGAAGAGAATAGAATAGTGAGTCTATTTCCCAAATGGCTTAGGATTCTCATTTGCCTTTAAGTAATCATAAGTAAAGAAAAAAGCTTATGGCTTAGACCTAGGAATGCTTCGCTTCACCGGCAAGCTAGCCTTCCCTACAGCCTTTCCCTCTGAACAAGTGCTCCGCAGGAACTAAGGATCTGAAACTTTACTATCATTCCTTCTCTTCCTAAGGTTCTAACGATTCAAACGAGACTGAAAATAGTAGGGAATCATAAAGATTTTCTTAGTCATTTTCGCGTCTTTGAATTAACTTTTTTTGATGGCATGGAAAGGGGAGCACGAAAGCTAGCATAGGGAAGGCTTTGCAAAACCTTGCCAAAGTGGAGGTTTTTTTTCCTAAACAATCAGTCAATCCATTAAGTCAAGTTCGGCGGTAAAGCAAGGAATGAGAAATGCCAGTTCTGGCAGAAAGGAAGGAAGCGTAGTCCTTTCAGTGATGTAAGTGAACAAGTCATGGTGGAGGTCCTGCTCAGTTCAGTACAGCCTGGCAGTAAGAGCTGCCACCGGAGCTTAGAGTTCAGTTCGTCAGTCAATGAAAGAGGGCGGGCTTTACAAGGTGGGGCAAGGCAAGCGGGCATTGATTGACTGATTAACGAGATGGGATTCCCTCCGTCCAGCGATCGCCGTTAGGTTAATCGAAAACGTGTGATCAATGGGCTCTGCTCTAGCTATCCCTTCCTCAAAAAAAAGGCTAAACCACTGCGAACAGGCCTACAACCCCCAAGCTAGTCTCTCTGGTCTCACTGGCTTGGCTTGCTTGCAACCGTTGTACAGCTACTGGATTCTCTCTCAGGAAAAGGAATTCTTCCTTGATTGAAACAGCTAGACAGTAAGATGAACTTGCAAAGAGAAGAACCTATTCGATAACAGCCGATTTGTTCACATCTTGAATATGACCCTTTGCCATAGACCAATTGCCAGAGATTGGCTAGCATGAGGACAGATAGGCTAAAGAGAGGTTAACCCTAGTAGATTCTGCACTCCCTAAAGAGTCAAATCCATTCCTTTAGCATAGCAAGGCTACGTGGTCTTCTATCCAACAGCGCTTACTCTCGTTGCGGTTATTGCATCAAGCACGGGTTACGAAAGCAAGGGCGTTAAGGCTTTCCTTCTCAGATGGGGCCTAAGGACTCTTTTCTCGGCGTAAGGACTGGTACTAGAATATGCATGTAAGGAGCGCATTCACGAGCACTAGCTTTCCTGGCTTGGGGGAGTATTTAAGTAAGCTATCCCACTAATGCAATTCGATGCTTCCTGCGTCGAAGGTCAATCAGTCGTCCCTCAAAGCCCCTTCTCGAGACACTCTTTCTTAGTCCCTTTGACTTCTCCTTTTCGATGCCATCTCTTATTTCCCCTTAGATGTCACTTCCTCTATCAAATCAAAGAGCGGCTATTCACCATCAGGAAAGACAGTAAGCCAAGGAAAGGAAGAACTGAACGAAAATCAGGGTAAAATGAAACTTGTGAGCCTACTCAGGATTGGGTGGGATGGTTGGAGCAGACTCAAGGCTCGTAACACTCGTAGACATCAGTTCGCGGAAACCACCCGAGGAAGAGCACTTGTTACCTTACTAACCCTATCTATAAAGCTGCTCTACCTGGCATTCACTGCTCATTGCCTTCTTTCTTGTAGACCGGTAAGATGAACGAGAGCCTGTGGCTTTTCGACTTTCTCGGCATGATCTTGCGACTTTTTGAGTCTACCTTTGAGCGCCTGAATCAATTCAACAAAAAGAGGTAAAATCCCCTAGTTGGGCTGTCTTCGAGCAAGCTCTTAGCTTTCATCGTGAGTGAGAGAGGAATTGGGGCTGATCCAGCTAAGGTGAAAGCCATTGTGAATCTATGCCGTCACCTCGTAACCTCCAAGAGTTGCGTAGTCTGCCGGGGCGGCTCCAGCCTTTGATCTCAAAAGCTAGAACTCGATGTCAATCCTTTTCCCGTCAAGACGCGAACTTTGTTTGGACGCCAAAGCAAGCACAAAGAAAGAGGTTTTTATTCCTTCTGATCTTATTCCCGAACACAAAACTATCGAAGAACAGATGCACTATACAATATATGAAAATGAAATGATCTAGTTGACTCAAGCAAGACAGGAAGTATCATCAGCTCATTAAGGAGAATCAATGAAAATAGCGGATTTTTTCTCAAAACAAGGGATGTTAAAGCGATAGACATTCAATCAATGGTTTCGGGAAGCCTGGTACTAGCGCACCGAACAAGCCGTAGCGTACCATACTGAGTGAAAGCGTGCCGAAGCAAGGGTAAAAAAAAGTATCGGATGCTAAATCATTACTGTCAGAAGTCGTTTTCCAGTCGTCGGTGCAAAACGAAACTGAAGAGCTCTTCCGCTCAGGTATAGTTAGAAGTGTCTCCCTTGTGTATGCGTCTCATTTTGTAGTACTTTCCTTTCTTTCACGTAACACTTCTTTTATATCAAGTTCTTTTCTACCCCTCGATATGAATATGGATTGGACTAACTAAAGCCAGGCGCGTAGCGGTCAGGTTTTTCCACTTCCAGGCAAGAAAGCCGGACGGACCAGTTGCAGGAAGCCCAGCCCTCCCGAACCGCATAAAAGGAAATGATTTGTGAACCAGTTCCAGATAACGAAGATTGAATAGAAGAAGTGCGATCGATCCCTCTCCTCTGCATCGTAATCAAGGATATGAATCCACTGAGGCATCCCTATCTCCTTCCTCAGAAACGGAATCTAGGGCCAAGGGGAATGTATTAGATTGAGTCTTTTCAGCTTCTATCGACTGTCCTTCTCTATGTTGACTGGGGAAGCCTCTCAATGTGCAATCTTACTTTGCTTAGCTAGCCCTATCTTTATTATTTTGGCCTTATCTCGTAAAGAAAGGAAGGCTCATGAATGACCAATCCCTGGAGGAAGACTATGATTCTGCTTCTGTCTGGTCGTACTAGGCCATTAAAGTCTCACTACTTATTTTTTATGTGAATCTTTGTATCCCCAAGGAAATCCCATGCATTGAGATAGCAGGTTGGATCATCATAAAACACAGGAATGGGTGCTCAATCAATGGAATGTTTGCTTTTAGATCTCTTCCAGTGCTTATCAAATTTAAATATCAGGTTGAGGTCGAAACAAGGGCTTTAGCGCCTGTGTACATGTTGCGCTGAACCTCTCTTCCTACCGCTAGGAGTGAAATACATTGCGTGGCTGCCCGATCATGACGTAGTCCGAGATATAAGATTGAGAAAAAAAGGGCAAGTGGGAGATGTTCCACGAGCTACTTGTTTGAAGTCTTTTTCCATTTCTAGGTAAGAGAAAGAAAGGAGAGACTTCCCAAGCATGGGTGTTTGATCGATGGAATGCTTGCTGTCAGCATCTGTTACTGGACATCTTGCTTTAAACAATGTTCCTCGCACCAAATCTTTAGCTTTCTTTGCTTTTCCTCTGTCCTTTGCCCTATCAGAATCAGTATCGGTTGATTCCTTCCGAGAGGAGGAGGCTTTTTTGTTCGCTTGCTTGCTGGCTGGCAAGCTCTATACCGACCTTGGCTATTTGAGGCAATTTCTAAAGCATTTAGTCTCGCTAGCTATGCTAGCTTCTTTGGTATGGCTAGCTTGTTTTTTGGTGAGGTATTGCCCTGCTGTCGCATTCTTCCTTTGCGCTGTGCTCTCTCTCGTAATTTCTCTGCGACCTCTCTCTTTCTACTTTGTATTAGCTTTGTTAATTGGAATTGCCCCATGCAAGCGATTATAGCTAGCCTCTCCTTCATCGTTACCAGTTTCCAAGGCTGATGTCACTGATAGCTCTGCTTTCATTCTGATTGGCTACCAGAAGGGATAAGAACTATGCTTTGACCGGAAGGCACCTCTGCCGCCGTTACGTTGGGGAACTCTATCCTTTCCCTTCGAAAATGCTGAGACGGTAAATATTGGTGAACGGGGAACGTGCTTAGTGATGATACAGAAGAGAATTCCGAAGTGCTCTATGGATTGGCTCTGGGGTAGCATTCGATGACAATTACTGGCTTCACTACCGATTCCACGTTGAAATCTCTGCCGACTTATCCTCGGCAATTAGGCTAGCCAAGTACTCTACCCGTATTGGTGCTATTAGCCGATGACAGATGGATAGTGGCCTTCTCTTGGAGCGAAGAAGATGATGCCCCAAAGGTATCGAATAAGCTAGCCCCTCATTATTTCAACAGCCGGTTTACTAATTACTACAAGGCGGTGGTAGACTCATTTTCTTACTCATACAGGGCTGTTTTAGGGTAGGCTTATCCTTATTCTAGCACACAAGCTAGAAACAAGGGATTAGATAGCACCTGGGATACATATCCTTTGAAAGTCATCTTCCTTACTCTATGGCTTTTCAAGTAAACTTCTCATCTCCCTTTAGGCTTACGGCGCTGCTTACTCGAACCTGGCTTGCTCTATAGAATATCCCGCGCTTAGCTTCCTTAAGCTAGGGAAGGACAGTCTAACCATCCCCTCGTCGATAGCGGTTAGAGAGTCAGTATAGACTGAGGAAATCCCCAGTGAAAGCTCTCTTCTCGGCCCGGAGGCTACGGCTATACATATCATCAGCCTCAAACGAGTCGTTGGGAGCATTCTTATCGCAGAAGAACGGAGATGGTAATGAACAAGCAAGATATTATTTTATTTGAGCAGGGCCCTGCAAGGACCGGAGAAAAACGATTCCCCGAAAAAGTGAGGAACCCATAAGATTC